TTAGTATGTAATAATTCCTAGTTCTCTATTTCTGGAAATACTGTATCTCAATAAGATTGAGAAAAAGAAATCTGATTCATCGTTCTATATCGAGAGATGTAGAACGCAAAAACGTGCGGTACTTTTTGGAGAGAGAAAATAGAATGAAGAGAATAGAAAGATTCTCGAATCATGAAATCCAAATTATCCTACTTCCAAAGAATCGACCGAGAAGCCGTATGAGGTGCAAATCTCATGTACGGTTTTGTAGAGTGACAGTAAACAGAACTTGTCAACTTTTCCAATATTAACCCCAAAAAACCAAACTCTGCCTTACGTAAAGTTGCCAGAGTACGATTAACCTCCGGATTTGAAATTACTGCTTATATACCTGGTATTGGCCATAATTTACAAGAACATTCTGTAGTATTAGTAAGAGGAGGAAGAGTGAAAGATTTACCCGGTGTAAGATATCACATAGTTCGAGGAACCCTAGATGCTGTCGCGGTCAAAGATCGTCAACAAGGGCGTTCTAGTGCGTTGTATATTCTTATCTAAGACTTGTATTTATGATACCATGTGAATGGCTATAAACATGGGAAGTATATGGCTAACTTCATAACAAACGTTGTGTAAGGGGACTAGAGCAGGCTACCATAAAACAAAGTCTAAGGTTCAATAGTGAAATTATTTTATAAGTTTTCCCCGACTTTTTGTCAAAAAATACCTTGACCTTTTAGAACAGGTTTGAATCAATTAGCAATGATTTGGAATTTGAAACAGTTTTTTCTACACTATAAACCTAAGGACTTGATTGTATAGATATGGAAAATACAAGATTTCCGGTCATAGCAAAAGAAAGGAAACGGATACTCAATGAAGAGTGAGTAAACATCATTATATGCATAATAGATCTCATCTATGCAGATAGAATCATGTAGAAAGCCGTATTCGGCGAAAGTTGTATGTACGGTTTGGAGGGAGATCTTTCATACCAGGGGTCCACCCTACAATATGGAGTCAAAAAGCCGAAAAAAAAGTGATTCCTTTTTAGCCTTTATGAAATAGAATTTAGAACCCCTTTTCAAACTCATGTCACGACGAATTAGTGCAAAAAAAACAAAAAGAACGGAAAATTTCGATCCAATTTATCAGAATCGATTAGTTAACATGGTACTTAATCGTATCCTGAAACATGGAAAAAAATCATTGGCTTATCGAATTCTTTATCGAGCCATGAAACAGATTCAACAAAAGACAGAAAAAAATCCACTATTGGTTCTACGACAAGCAATAAAGGAAGTAACTCCTCGTCTAATAGTAAAACCAAGACGTAAAGGTGGATCGACTTATCAAGTTCCCCTTGAAATAAAACCTAAACAAGGAAAAGTACTTGCTATTCGTTGGTTATTAGAGGCATCTCGCAAACGGCTGGGTCCAAATATGGAGTCCAAATTCAGTTCTGAATTGATAGATGCTACTAAAGGGAAAGGCACAGCTATCCGCAAAAAGGAAGAGACTCATAAAATGGCAGAGGCCAATAGAGCTTTTGCGGATTTTTAATCCATAAAAAGGGTAGATCTAACTAAGATCTTAGTCTTAGTTAGATCTACCTATCCTGCCTGATTAGATTAGAAAAAGCTTCTCGATCTCATTTATAAAATCTTTTGGAGATTTGAAGAAATTTGTAATACAAGATGAAAACTTAATCTTCTTCAAGCCTTGATGGTGAAATGGTAGACACGCGAGACTCAAAATCTCGTGCTAAGCGCGTGGAGGTTCGAGTCCTCTTCAAGGCATACATGATTTGCTTATGGAATGAGCCAAAGAATGGTCAACAAGGCAGAGCCTTTTTTACAAAAAGGATTCCGACGATACGATCTGACCCGACTTTTTCCAAGGTTTTATCTTAGAGAATCGTGTACCGAATTGGGGCAATCCCAAAGCTCATTATGGTCAACATGAAATATGTAGAAAACCAACCTAGTCATTCCGTTATTACAATAATTTGTTCTCAGAGCAGATACCAACAACCATTTCATATTTGTATTTATGTATTTATCGAGATCTCTTTCATCTTTCTTTAATTCTTTCAATTCCAGATCTATCCGATTTTTCGAAAGAAGAGATGTGGAATCCTGTTGTAGAAATGAAGTGTTTCATTTCATTCGCAAAAAGCCATTTCGTTTTCAACAATGTCTTTGTCATTTGATTCAATAACATTCTGTTAGAAAGGAACAGATTTAATAAATATTGATAATTCTCTGAGAGAATATTAGAAAGAAAAAGTTCATTGGGTACTGAACGATTGGTTTCAAGAGATCTTTGGCGATCAATTACCAAGTCCCAGCGGTCACTTTGGCCCCGCGGATTTTCAATCAACCAGCGGTGATACAGAGCTAAAGGACTGTCCATGTGTACGTGTAGAATTTGCGATTTCATACCCTTTCCTTGAATGCGTTGCAAAGCCTCGATATGGGGTTCCTTCTGTTGAGAAACGAGAACATCTCGTTTCTTCTTTTTTCTTTTTGTTTTTTCTTCTAATTCTTCTAAACAAGGAATAGAAAGGTTCCGGTTGGTCATCACAGTAAATCTACGAAAAAGCCTTTTTGAATGGAAAAGTGGTGGTTTTTTGGTTTGATCTATTCTTATTAAACAGGCATAAGCTCCACTGGTATAAAGCCTTTGCATCAGTTCTTCATTGGAAAACACTTCTTCGTCTGAAAACAAAACGTCCGGATCCTCTTGGATTAGAAAGGAGTCCCAAACAAACCGTCTTCCACGAAAAAGCACTGGTTTATTAGAAGATTGACATTGCATTGATTGATATTGCAATGGATATTGCATTGGATATCCAGATTGACTTCTGAACGGTTCCAAAAACTCTTGAAATGATAGATTTTCCAAATCCAACCGTAGTTTTTTGATCTCTTCCCGATACTTCCTATACTCCGTCGTAACCCCCCTTTTTTCTAAGTTGAACTTCTTAGACTTATACTGGAGCATACGAAGATGATTTTCAAACTTTTGAACGAAAATCCGCCTTTCTTGAAACAATCTGACTTGCTCCGGCAATCCCAATTCATTGAATGTTTTTATCCGATCAAATCGATTGCTGCGAAGAAAACTAAGACGCCAGATCCTAGGAGACGAAACCAATGATTCATCGAATTCTTCATCCTTTTGGAGTTGAGCATCTAGACCTATTTCATGAACTAGAGACGAAAACCCTGTTCGCATCGTATACTGATGATTTTTCGTTTTGCGCAGAGGATCGAATGGTGGGATTTGATTCTTATCAGACTTACCTCGATATATTCCTAACCACGGAAACTCCACCAGAAGACTTTCTAAAAGACTAGAAGCTAGATGGAAATCATGTTCAACGAGTCTATCGAGAGGAGTCCAATTCTCTTGATTTGGTTCCGATATCAGCAACCAAGAATCCCGAGCAGCTGATCCGGCCAAGCAACCCAAAATAGGAGGGAGTATAGTGAATTCCTTGATAGTTGTTTCGGCAATCGAAGGTTCTAAATACCATTTAGACAAATAATAAAAATTTTTTTTCCAAAAATCTTTTGCCATAGGTACAGGAGAAAATTTCGTTCTAAGTGTAGTTTGTAGAATAGCCTTTCCTATCTTATAGGGAAGTCTTTCATGATGTTTTAGAACGGATACAACACCCTGATTTATAGATCGTAAACCCCAAGTTTGCCTATAAAGAGACAATCGAATTGTATTCGTGTCTATAACGTATTTTTTTCGCAAACAACTAATTGCTACGGTTTCATTGACAAGTCCTGCCAGGTCTCGTGCCTTATAACCTATGGTTCTAGATCCAAAATCATCGAGGTAGAACAATTCTTTGTTCAAAAAAAATCTTTTCCTACGTAAAAGAATAGAAAATTCTTTTTCTCGTTGGGATACAAGAAGCATCCGAATATTGATGAATTGACCCAATCGATTTGGAGTCATTAGATTTGGATCGACTTTTCTAGGAATATGCGTCGAAGCAATAAAAACAATATTTCTTCTACTAGTAAAACTGTTCTCATCACAGCTATCCATATGGTCCAATAAGCGATGAAGCAACGCCTTCTTCTTGATGATGATATCCATCTTGATGATAGAAGTGCGAGTATTCCGTTCCAATACATGAATGTTTGGGATCCATATTATGCAAGGAGACATTATTTCTGCCATTGTCAAAGTCCGATGGAATTGAGAGAAAGTTTTCCCAAAGAACCATTCCAGATTGATTTTTATTAAAGGAATATAAAAGTCTGCTGCTAGACTTTGGACCAAATAGGATCGACCAGTTTCCTCAGGACCTATCAGTAAAATCCCCTTGGAAAGGGATGGTCCTAATAATAAAGGAGGAGTTTTTCTAGCTTTAGAAAATAGGTTTTGGTTAGATTTGGCAATCTTCTGATAAAAAGCGAAGAAGACCCATTTTTCTGCTAAACGATCAAACCTGTAATTCATTATATTTTTTTGCGAAATGTCAGATAAATATCGTAAGTACATAAACCCCGGCTCTTCCGTGGTTTGATAACCTTCGAAGATAGAATGCCTGTAGGTAAAATTCGATTCAAATTGAGAATTTTGAGAGAGTTCTTTTTCTGTTCTTAGAAGCAGAAGTAGATCAATTGTATCTTTCTTCTTCTCTTTTTTATTATTATTATAATCATCTGATGATAATCTTGATGAAAAAAAAGATGGAATTTTCGAGTTTCCACCACTGGGCTTTGCGATTACGAAGTCGAATATTGTCACGGATCGATCGAATGCACGCGGATTCTTCTTGTGACTTATTAGTATGAAAAAATAAGTCATTCTAAGCCTCATCAACCAATACCATTCCCGGAGGTTTGACAAAAAGCAAACAATTTGATTTAGAATTCTAAAGGCGAACCAAAAAGTAAACCCCTCTTCATATTTATGTGCATCCAACTGCGTCCAAATTGGTTCATCCTTCTTAGCCAAAATAGTAAAATGAGAAAAATCATAATTATTAGATTTAGAAAAAACAGAATCATCATCACTAGTAGAACCGAAGATTTGTTTTGTCCAATCCCTTATTTCCTCCGGGTACTCAAAGCTATTAGAAGTATCAATAGCAGCCAAATAAGGAACAACACAAGTACTTCTTTCGAAGATTGGTTTGACTAAATCCAGTATTACCGAATCGATTGGTTCTACCCAATCCGGTTTTTCCAAAGAATCCTTCGGGTACTCGCTATATCTTTTTATTTCCATCCACCATTGTCGTAGCAAAGCTGGATCCGAATGTAGTCCGAACTCGAGAAAATTCAACTGTATCAGTAAAGAAATCCAGTTGAAGAAAACAACGAAAAAATACGGAAAAAAGAAAAACACAAGGACGAACCACAAGAGAATGATCCAAGACTCCCCGTCCTTCCTTGCTAATCGCAAGAGTTTCCATATCGACTTTTTCTTGATGAGTTCTTCGATCACGAGCTCCCCGTGAGAAACTAACCAAGGAACCAACTCATTCAGAGGCGGATGAAGTCGAATCCTTCTCCAATTCCGTTGTATTTTGGATTGTAGAATGAACCATACTTCATGAGAAAGTGCCCGCAAGATATTCTTCGATCTATGCCTAATATCTTGCCAAATAGATACTATTTGGTCACAGCTATATAGCAATATATACGGAAAAGTATCAAAAAGTGTATCCCCAAAGTATTTCCACCATATAGAAGTAAAAAACCATGGCATATACATTTGAAGCAAATTCCATTTGGAAAAATGAGTATCAATCTTATATATCTCTTGTTTATTAACGAGTTCATGAAAACAATGTGGTGAACGGCATGAGAAAATCTTTCGTTTCTCTTTCCATGAAAAACAAAGCTTATCTAGAGCTTTGTTTTCCGCTATGTTTTGGAAACTCTCTGTTGAACTAGACTTGGTAAACATGTCTGGAATCTGATGAAATATTTCCTGGTTCTTATTCGGAAAGATTTCCGATAGGAAATCATCTTTATAGGATTGAGTTTGAATCAAACTCGTGTTTGAACTGAAATTTTTCGGAGACTGATCAAGATTTTTTTCTTCAAAATCAAAATAAGATCTATGGAAATTTTCCAAATTGACTACTTGGAATCTTGGTAAAGGCGTTGTACAAATCTCTTCGATCGAGGCTCTGTTGTCATGAACAAAAGGATTCCATCGAGTTAATAACTCGTACAATTCATAGATTAATACATATGTTTTGTCACTACTTCGTTGTAAATACTTAGGTAAAAATATGTCGGATACTTGGGACTCTATGAGTGAAACAGCCTCTTTCTCCGATTGAACAGGTATTATTTCATCAAGCGACAAAGAAAACATATTGTTGCAGATGGGCAAAAGATGGAAATGGAATAATTGTACATATGTAAGATTCTTTTGAATTCTTTCTTCTATATAAGAAGGTAATCTTTTCTTATAATTGGACCGAGGATGACGTAAATAATCCAAAATTTGAAGTGTATTCGCTTTGTCAAAAGCAGCTCTCAATGAACTTTGATTCGATAGTTTTACAGGATTCACCCAATTGTCTCGATATATCGTCGAAAAATCCGTGTTATACAACGAATTGCTTTCATTATCAAAAATGTCCATAATCCATGGCTCATTCCAAGCAATTTTTGCTATTGTTCCTTCATCGATCTTTGAGACTTTTGTCTGGTTATCCAACCACTGGATTTTGGGTTTAACGATTCGAACAAGAAATTCTCTAAACCACCACGGATAGACTACTTTGTCCTCAGGGCCGCACTGAGAAAGGAAAATAATCAAATCCGAAATGAGTTTATCAATATAAGGAGAAATGTCTATGGAAATATCGATGTTGTTCCATAAGTTCTTCATTTCCGTCTCTTCCGGAGCGTAAAACAGAATCAAAGCAATCTTAAGAAATATTTCTTTAATACATAATTCCTTTGGATCGAAACAAACAAGATGGTTCGAATACTTTTGTAAGTATTCGAATTGATCGGACCATTTGTATACATGCAATTTCTGATTGATATATTTCGAAGTTCTAAGAATCAAACAATCTAACCATTCTTTCTGACCTTTTCTCCAATTTAATGAATGCTGGTTCATTGTATTTTTCATTCCATTATTCCAATTTGAAAGAATGTCATCTATTGGAAATACCCAAGCCTGAGTGCGCGTGTTCATTAAATGGAATGTATTTTCCCCTACGGGGAAAATCGATACGGTTTGGTTGATTATTCGATCGAAAGAATCATTCTCTTTCTCAGTCATATTGAACCATGGATTCTTCCATTTTTTTCTGTGGTCGAAAATCTGATTCCCTAATCTGTTCTTGTGAAGTTCATAGAATAGACTCTGAGCGAAGGCAAATGTATTATTAGCAGAAACCTGATTAGGATTAGTCAGTAATAGAGTGAATCGATCTGTTCTTTTTAGGACGATTGGTTTCAATCGACAAAAATGGAATAGGCGCTCTTTGCAGAATGAAGAAAAAAAGAGATTCCAAGACGAACTGTTTCTAACTCGACTACAAAGGAATTGGTTTATATCCCTCTGATTTTGTCTAATCGTAGTACATCCAGGATCTGATGAAATAGCCAATTTCGGATTTGGAAATTTCGTTTTGATATTCCAGAAATCCGCTCTCCTTTTCCTTTCTAATCTTCTCAAATATTGAAAAACATTTTGTTGTCTTTTCCAACATTGGAAATTTTCCACGGGCTCTTTAGTGGTACGAGAAACCATATATTCATCTATTGACAATATGTCAAAAACAGAATAACGAATTGTTTTTGTCCAATTCTCAATGAATTTTTTTGTTTCTTTTGAAAATGAATTCTCTTTTATAGACGACCTTTTGGTTTCTTTCAATACTTCTTTCGGCCAAGACATTGGAAAATTTCCTGGACACGCGTCATACCCATTTGAAAATTTTTCCAATTGGCTAGATTTTGGAAAAAACAAAAAAAGATGCGAAAAGATCCACAAATTTCTAGTGAAATTGGCTTCCGATGATGTTTCATTTCGAATTTCCATGGAGTTATATATAGGATCAAATAGATTGATCGAATAGTATTTGTTTCTTTCAATCAGACTTTTCTTTTTTAGGTTATATATAAGGACTGGTAATGTAAGTAATACTACAACTTTGCTTTTGGAACTACAACTACGTAGATCCCGTAAAAGTAACGTACTGAGAATCCGAAAGTCAAAGAACTTAATAAGACGTTCTCGATGGGACAAAATTTGAGTAAAAAACCTCACCAAAATCAATTCAGTCCATGGATCGAATGAAGAGCTTTGTATTTGTTTGAAAAAGTTTAACCACCAGGTCAAGAGGCTTGATATGGGTTGTTTAATTCCGGACTCTCTTGGACATTTTCCCGAGGTCCTTTCTTCCGAGATCCAGAGTCTGCTTTTTTGTTCTTGTATCATTGGTTTTTGCCCTCTTTTACAATTCTATATTTTATTACGTGAAATATGGATAGATCCCTCTCAATTCCATATAATAAACCATTGGATTTTTTCGAAAGGTTTTTTGACTAGTTTTTGGTTTTCTGGAAAAGGTAGAATGATCTTTGTGATGGATGAAAAGACATAAAATAAAATAAAAACCTTCGCACTTCATCGAACTTGCGTCAACGATCGAAAAATCGCAAACAACCAAATAAAAGATTATGGCCCGGGCGAACGACGGGGATTGAACCCGCGCGTGGTGGATTCACAATCCACTGCCTTGAGCCACTTGGCTACGTCCGCCCATAAAATCTATCTAATCAACATTACTTTCAAGAAAAGAGTTGTTTTCTGTTCATCCTACGGAATGTGGGCGACTTATTCCAGGAAATCCAAGTGTTGCAAGATCGGTACTCACTCCCACAAGTTTTTCCGTTGCATTTTCTATGTTTGGCATGATTGGGATATGAGTACTTGGCTACCCTAAGTCGATACTCACTCATATTATCGAATGAATTGATTATTCCGGATGAGCTTTTCTCCAGCATCCATGGCTGAATGGTTAAAGCGCCCAACTCATAATTGGCGAACTCGCGGGTTCAATTCCTGCTGGATGCACATATCTAATTCAAATTCCTTATATATCCTCAAATACAACAGTAAAAAACTCGATATCTTATAATGTGGATATGAACAAAGACAGATAAGGTACCAAACCTCCTTTAGAGGTTTGGTACGATGAAAGGAATACCTAGAATTCTATCTAATTAACCATCTATAGAATTGAATTCCATTGATGCCAAATCAAGAGGAAAATTGTGAGCATTGCGCTCATGCATAACTTCCATACCAAGATTAGCACGATTAATTATATCAGCCCAAGTATTAATAACACGACCTTGACTGTCAACTACAGATTGATTGAAATTGAATCCATTCAAGTTGAACGCCATAGTACTAATACCCAAAGCAGTAAACCAGATACCTACTACGGGCCAAGCCGCTAAGAAGAAATGTAAAGAACGAGAATTATTAAAACTAGCATATTGGAAAATCAATCGACCAAAATAACCGTGAGCCGCGACAATATTATAAGTTTCTTCTTCCTGACCAAATTTGTA